AATCTTTAGTATTCTCTTATTTATCACCTGTGTCTACTATTTAGGCAGAATGCCGTCGCCTATTGTCACTAAGAAACTGAAAGAAACCTCAGAAACAGAAGAAAAGGGAGAAAGTGAGGAAGAAATCGATGTAGAAACAACTTCCGAAACGAAGGCGACTAAACAGGAACAAGGGGGATCCACCGAAGAAGACCCTTCCCTTTGTTCGGAAGAAAAAGAGGATCCGGACAAAATAGATGAAACGGAAGAGATCCGGGTGAATGGAAAGGAAAAAACAAAAGATGAATTCCACTTTAAAGAGACATCCTATAAGGATAGCCCTGTTGACGAAGATTCTTATCTTGATGGGTATCAAGAGAATTGGGAATTGGGAAGACTTAAAGAAGAAAAAAAAGAAAAGACCCATGCCCATTTCCGGTTTGAAAAACCTCTTATGACTTTTTTTTTCGATTATAAACGATGGAATCGTCCATTTAGATATATAAAAAATGATCTATTTGAAAATGCTGTACGAAATGAAATGTCACAATATTTTTTTTATACATGTCCAAGTGATGGAAAAGAAAAAATATCTTTTACGTATCCGTCAACTAAAAATTTATTATAAAATAATTATAAAATAAAAAGATTAATAAAAATATTAATACATAAGATAAATACAAGAATAGATAAGACGAAATTCGTCCACCTCCCATATATTTAATCCCTTCTCCCATAAATAAACTTGCAACCCCAACCCCATTTATAATTCCATCAATTATACGTCTATCAAAAAACTGAATGAGTTTGGCTAATCTTCTTATACTCATGATTAAGACTCTAGTATAAAAAATGTCTATGTAACCACGATTATATGACCAATTGTATACCACTTTTTTTATTTGGTCCAAGATGATTCTTTTAGGACCCCTTTTTACAAATGAATTGATTAAGTCCAAATTCTTGAAAGATGAATAAACAGACCCATATAAAATGGATGCTATAAATAGTCCAAAAAGAGCTATACTTACTGAAAAAATTGCATTTGTAAAAAATTCATACCAATTCATAGAATAGTTTGAATTTTTATTCAAAAGGTTTCTCGATGGAATTAACCATTTCGATAATATATCAAAATCTACTACTCCTTGATCAAAATCAATTCCTATTGATCCCATGAACAAAGTAAATAGTGTCAATATAAGAAGAGGAAATAGCATAGTATTGTCCGATTCGTGAGGATACATGTAAGTGTATTTATTTATAAAAGAAGTACTCAAGTATCGCATTCGATTTTTTATATTATCATTAATTTGATATGTATCCTTTGAAAAAAAGAAGACCTTATTATTAATTGTTGATAAAAGTAAATTTCTATTGACTACTTTCGGTACTGCTTTTCCCCATAGAGATATAGAATAGAATGAACTATTTTTAGTACTACTATAATTTTGAAAATGAACACGCAAATGCCCATCAAAGGTTAGTAAATACATTCGAAACATATAAAATGCGGTTAATCCCGCTGTAAAACAAGCTATTATTGCAAAAATTGGTGAATACAACCAACTATCATTAATAATTTCATCCTTGGACCAAAAACAAGCAAGAGGCGGAATACCACAAAGAGAAAGTGTACCTAATAAGAAAGTAGTTCTTGTAATTGGAACATATCTTGTTAAACCGCCCATAAGAACCATATTCTGACTTTTATCGGGTGAATATCCAACAATAGGTTCCATAGAATTAATAATGGATCCGGATCCCAAAAACAATAAAGCTTTAGAATAGGCATGAGTTATTAAATGGAATAAGGCAGCTCGATAAGAGCCTATACCTAGAGCTAACATAATATAACCCAGTTGAGACATTGTGGAATAGGCTAAACTTCTTTTAATATCTCTTTGAGCGAGAGCCAAAGTAGCTCCTAATAGTACTGTTATTATGCCTATTAAAGAAACAAAATTCATTACGTAAGGTATAACTCTGAAAAGAGGAAGAAGCCGAGCTACAAGAAAAATTCCCGCTGCTACCATGGTAGCAGCGTGTATAAGAGCCGAAATAGGGGTGGGCCCCTCCATAGCGTCAGGTAACCATATGTGAAGAGGGAATTGTGCAGATTTAGCAATTGCGCCGACGAATAATAAAAAGGCGCAGAGAGTAACAAATGTAGAATTGACCCCATTACTATGGATCAAGTTATTAACTATTTTGAATAAATCCCGAAATTCTAAACTGCCAGTTATCCAATAAAAAGCTAAGATTCCTAATAATAAACCAAAGTCTCCTACACGATTAGTTATAAAGGCTTTTTGGCAAGCACTTGCTGCAACCGGTCGTGTAAACCAAAAACCTATTAATAAATATGAACACATTCCCACGAGTTCCCAAAAAATATAAATTTGTATCAAATTGGAACTAGTAACTAATCCCAACATGGAAGTATTAGAAAAACTCATATAAGCAAAAAATCTCAAATATCCTTGATCATGAGACATATAATTGTCACTATAAATAAGAACCATGATTCCAACAGTAGTAATTAGTATTAACATAATAGAAGTAAGTGGATCGATCAAGTGTCCAAACTCTAAAGAAAAATCATTATTGATAGTCCAAGACCATAAATATTGATAGATAAAACTTCCATTTATTTGCTGAATAGACAGACTGGCCGAAAAGGCCATAGTTATACTTAGCAGTAAAACACTAGTAAAACCCCACATACGACGAATATTTTTTGTTGCTGTAGGAATAAACAGAAGTCCAAATCCTATTGACATAGTAACTGGAAGTGGAAGAAAGGGTATTATCCATGCGTATTGATATGTTTGTTCCATAAAAAAATATTTGTTTTTTTATTGTTATAAATTTAATTGTTTCAAATCCACCAACCAAAAGAACAATAATAAAAGAAATAAACAAAAAAAAAAAATTATTATCTATTTCATTTAGCCCTAGATATATGTGATATGGCATAGGTATATATACATGGATACATATATATAATTCATAATCTTTTGGTATATTTTGTATATATGTATATATTTATTTTTACATATTTACATATATATTATATAATTATATAGAATTATATTTATATTATTATGATATGTTTTACATGTTTTGAACAAAGTATTTATTATCCATGGGATAAGTATGGATAATGACGAAAAAACGATCTAAATATATGTCTTTCACATACAATAATAAAAATTAGTATTTTATTTTTGAATGGCGGTTCCAAAAAAACGTACTTCTCGATCAAAAAAACGTATTCGTAGAAATATTTGGAAGAAGAAGGGATATTTAACGGCAGTAAAAGCTCTTTCTTTAGCTAAATCGGTTTCCACTGGGCATTCAAAAAGTTTTTTTGTGCAACAAACAAGTAATAAAATTTTGGAATAATCTAAATCGACATACGATTAAGAACTTAAAAATTTTTAAGATATAATGATTCACATTAACTAATGTATTGAATGTATTTAACTCCTTAATATCAATATTAGTAAGAACTAACTGCTGTGGCGTGTTATATAGTAAATAATAATTCTTATGTTTACTGGCCTCTTAGTATAGCACTAAGTATTCTAATTTTTCTTTATCAATTAAATATTCTATTGTGAAAATTTAATTGATAGAGAAAAAGTTTTTTGTTATATGCCTAGCCCAAAACCTAATTAGAAATATAGTTACTAGATAGTATTTATAATAAATTACGAAGAGTATTATTAATGATACTAAGGTATCGAAATTATTAGAAAAATGCCTCGAATAAAATTATGATAAATATGACATTTTTTTTTTTTATTAATCTTTATTAATTTTCAATACATTAATTAAAAAATCATCTAAAAAAAAAGATAATTTTTAATTCTATAACTCGACTCTCGGCCCGGAACAAAACTATCTAGTTCTGACTGTTTTGGTATAACTCTATTTTTACATTCTAAACTAGATACATGAAAGTTGATTCTTAAAGCTAAACCCTACGGCGATACTTAGTAAACATTCAAATATTAATTTAAATAAGTCTTTTTTCATCGGTTCTAACGTTTACTAACTATATTGAATCTTTGAATCTTGACCATTCAACATGAATTGATTATTATTTATTAATATTTCAAATAAGCCGCCATGGTGAAATTGGTAGACACGCTGTTCTTAGGAAGCAGTGCTAGAGCATCTCGGTTCGAGTCCGAGTGGCGGCATCCCCTAAAAGGGACACAGTGGATCCTATAATATATTTAATTCTCGATATTAATTCTATAATGGAGAACCCCCGCCCTTTTTATGATATTTGCAACTTTAGAACATATATTAACTCATATCTCTTTTTCGATTATTTCAATTGTGATTACGATTCATTTTATGACCTTATTAATCCACGAAATCATAGGATTACGCAATTCATCGGAAAGAGGTATGATAGCTACCTTTTTATCTATAACAGGATTATTAGTTATTCGTTGGATTTATTCGGGTCATTCCCCATTAAGTAATTTATATGAGTCATTAATCTTCCTTTCATGGAGTTTCTCCATTATTCATATGATTCCTAAAATACGAAATAATCAAAATTATTTAAGCGTAATAACCGCGCCAAGTGCTATTTTTACCCAAGGTTTCGCCACGTCGGGTCTTCCAACCGAAATGCATCAATCCGCTATATTAGTACCCGCTCTACAATCCCAGTGGTTAATGATGCACGTAAGTATGATGCTATTAAGCTATGCAGCTCTTTTATGTGGATCATTATTATCAGTCGCTCTTTTAGTCGTTACATTTCGAAAAAACATCGATATGTTTTTTAAAAGCAAGAATTTAGTAATTAAATCATTTATTGTTGGCGAAGTCGAATATTTGAATGATAAAAGAAGTGTTTTTAAAAACACTTCTTTTATTTCATTTCGAAATTATTACAAATATCAATTGACTCAGCGTTTAGATTATTGGAGTTATCGTGTCATTAGTTTAGGCTTTACCTTTTTAACCATAGGCATTCTTTCTGGAGCAGTATGGGCTAATGAGGCTTGGGGATCTTATTGGAATTGGGACCCTAAGGAAACTTGGGCATTTATTACTTGGATCATATTCGCGATTTATTCACATACTAGAACAAATAAAAGTTTACAAGATACACATTCGGCGCTTGCAGCTTCTATAGGATTTCTTATAATTTGGATATGTTATTTTGGGATCAATCTATTAGGAATAGGTTTACATAGTTATGGTTCATTCACATTAACATCTAATTGAATAAACAATACATAACATAAGAACATCATCTCATATGTATCTCGAGTTTTTGCGAACCATTTGATTTCTGGAGTCAAATGGTTCGCAAAAACTCGAGATACATCTCATTACAACTCTAATTCACTTTATTTTACAGAATTATAAGACTTGCCGTCTCATTAATAAAAACTATCTATAAAAAATAATTAGATAAGATATCTTGTACCTTGTCAACTGATAGTAAGAGAATGAAATCGGGATAAATACCAATACCTATTATTGGTAAAAAGAGACAGATCGAAACAAAAAGTTCTCGTGGTCCAGAATCCACAAAATTAGAATTTGGAACATTGAATAACTTGTATCCGTAGAACATCTGACGTAACATAGATAATAAATAAATAGGAGTTAATATCATTCCAATTGCCATTCCAAAAGTAATTAGTACTTTTGGAATTAAAAGATATTTTGAGCTGGTAATTATTCCAAAAAATACTACTAATTCTGCAACAAAACCACTCATCCCTGGTAATGCAAGAGAGGCCATCGAAAAACTACTGAACATTGTAAATATTTTCGGCATCGGGACAGCTATCCCCCCCATTTCGTCGAGAGAAACAAGAGGTATTCTATCACAACAGGTTCCTGCCAAGAAAAAAAGTGCAGCACCAATAAATCCATGAGAAAGTATTTGTAGAATGGCTCCATTTAGTCCCATGTTGGTTATGGAACCAATTCCTATAATTGTGAAACCCATGTGAGATACAGAGGAATAGGCTATTCTCTTTTTTAAATTGCGTTGACCAAAAGAGGTTAAAGCCGCATAGATTATTTGTATTGTTCCTACTATCACCAACCACGGAGAAAATATGGAATGAGCACGGGGTAATAATTCCATATTGATCCGAATCAATCCATATGCTCCCATTTTTAATAAAATTCCGGCAAGAAGCATACATGTACTGTAATGTGCTTCTCCATGGGTATCTGGTAACCATGTATGTAGAGGTATGATCGGCGATTTGACAGCATAAACAATAAGGAAGCCAAAATAGAATATTATTTCCAATGCCATAGGATATGATTGATTAGCAAGTCTTTCAAAATCTAATGTTGGTTCAGTGGAGCCATATAAACCCATACCTAGAACTCCTATTAATAGAAAAATAGAACCCCCCGCAGTGTACAAAATAAACTTTGTAGCCGAATATAAGCGCTTTTTTCCTCCCCACATGGATAAAAGTAAGTAAACAGGAATTAATTCTAACTCCCACATGATAAAAAAAAGTAAAAGGTCTCGAGAAGAAAATGATCCTATTTGACCACTGTACATTGCTAACATAAAGAAATGGAATAATCGTGAATTTCGAGTAACTGGCCAAGCGGCTAAAGTAGCTAAAGTAGTAATAAATCCTGTCAGTAAAATGGGTCCTACGGAAAGCCCATCGATTCCCAGTCTCCAGTGAAAATCCAAAATATTTATCCATTTCCAATCTTCTTCCAATTGGATTAAGGGATCGTCCAATTGGAAATGATAACAGAATGCATAGGTCGTTAAAAGGAGTTCTAATAAGCATATACATATAGTATACCATCTAAACACCTTATTCCCCTTATGGGGAAGAAAAAAAATGGAAGAACCTGCGAATATAGGCAAAACAACAAGTATTGTTAACCAAGGAAAATGATTCGTGATAAAGACAAGATACGCTTTGACCAGAAAAGCCCGTGCTCGGAATAATATATTGATTTTATCGAGTACGGGCTTTTGTCGGTAAATGAGGAATCAAATGATTCAAGTGGAGTTTTTGTAACGTATCAATTAATAAGATAGACCCATGCTGCGAGTTGTTTCATGCCATAAATAAACACGGACACTTAAAAAGTCTGTCGGGCAAGCGGATTCACATCTCTTACAACCTACACAATCCTCGGTTCTTGGTGCGGAAGCAATTTGTTTAGCTTTACATCCGTCCCAAGGTATCATTTCCAATACATCTGTGGGGCAGGCGCGCACACATTGAGTACACCCTATACATGTATCATAAATTTTTACTGAATGTGACATTAAATCTATAAATTCCCGTTTTGAACATAAAAATTTTTCGATCTGGTATGCTAAAAATAAATGGTAGTAAATTAATTATATGTTTATATTGTAGACACCAGATGAATCAATGATTTATTAATTTTTTTAAGAATCAATATATTTCTAAATTTGTTCATGAAAAAGTGCCAAGATACTTTGATTTCTCTTTCAACAACCACAGTCATACAATACAAGTCGCACATCTGAATTCAAATTGGTCAACAAATAATACAATATTTAATTAATATTAATGGAATTTTAATTCTATTTTAAATTCAAATAAATCTAACAAATTAATATAAATTATTATTTTATTATTATATAATTTATATAATGAAAATCAATGATTACATAATGAATGATTACGACTAATTTAATTATTCAACAAATTTGCTTGATTGATACGAGTTGATTTTTTGTTATGATGGATCGATGAAACAATAGCTAATCCAATAGCGGCTTCAGCTGCTGCAATAGCTATAACAAAAATTGAGAAAATGTCTCCTTTTAATTGGCGACTATCAAATAAATCAGAAAATGTTACGAGATTGATATTAACTGAATTTAGTATAAGCTCAAGACACATAAGTGCTCTAACCATGTTTCGACTTGTGATTAATCCATAGATACCGATAGAAAATAAATAGACACTCAAAAAAAGTACATGCTCAAACATCATTTACTAACTCCTCATCAATTTAGATTCATTTAAATATGAATAACAATTCAACTGATTTCATTGACTAGATATAGAACAAAATATTACAGAACAATAGAAGGTATTGGCAATAGATTTAACTAAAAACCTTAAACCTTTTTTATTTTATTTCAAATCTCTAATTCTAAAAATTTTTTAAATCATAAGTATTTATGATTGACGAGCCATAGTAATTGCACCTATTAAAGAAACTAAAAGAATTATAGAAATGAGTTCAAATGGAAGATAAAAATCTGTTGATAAATGAATCCCAATTTGTTGAACATAACTTATTAGGTCCTGTTCTAGAATCTGGTTTGATCTTGTAGTCCAAAGAATTCCGTACCATGACGTATCTGGGATAGTAATAATTAGTAAAAAAAAAAGACTTGTACAAACCAGTAAAGTAACCCCATCTCCAAGGGTCCAAAGGCGGGAAACATTGGAATATTCTGAGCCATTTATGAACATTACAGCAAATATGATTAAGACATTTATGGCTCCCACATAAATAAGAAGTTGTGCAGCAGCTACAAAATAAGAATTCGATAGAATATAGAATAAGGATATACAAACAAGAACCAATCCCAACGAAAAGGCAGAATAAATTGGATTGGTAAATAATACTATTCCCAGGCCCCCAAATATAAGAACTGATCCCAGAAATACTACAACAATATTATGTATTGATCCAGGTAAATCCATTATGTATGAAATAATAAAATAAATAAATAAATCGAAAGATTTCATGACCTTACTGAATAGTCCAGAAAGTAAAAATTAGTCTATTTTTTTAATTGTTTATGATACCGTTCCTAAATAAAATCTTAATGTAGTAATGCAGTATCGATTGTAATATAGATTTATGTAGATATAGATAAAGTTATTGGGCCAACTCTACTTTTTCATTTTAATTTATTCAGAAGAAAAGAAGAGTTGGAATCTTATATTTTCAAATAAAAACGAAAAATATTAAATAAACCCGCTATTCTCAACAATCAATAGTTATCGTTTTACTTTTAGTTACATTGACTAAAAAAAAATAAATAAAGAAGTTTGGATCCTTTCTATCAAAATAGAAAAATAAAATCTTACTAATTGGTAATTGTTCTTGAATCAAGATATTTACCTTTGTCTATTTTTATTTGAGTCGAATTCATAACTGTTTGAATTGTGTAGTCTCCAATTACTGACATTGGTAACCGACCCAAAGCGATTTGATTATAATTCAATTCGTGACGATCATAAGTAGAAAGTTCATATTCTTCAGTCATTGATAAACAGTTAGTGGGACAATATTCAACACAGTTACCACAAAATATACAGACACCAAAATCTATACTATAGTTAAGCAATATTTTATTTTTAATATCTCCTTCAAATCTCCAATCAACAACAGGTAGATCTATGGGGCACACACGAACACATACTTCACAAGCAATACATTTATCAAATTCAAAGTGGATTCGACCACGGAAACGTTCTGATGTGATCGACTTTTCATAAGGATACTGAATAGTTACAGGTAAACGATTTGCATGGGATAAGGTAATTATGAAACTTTGACCAATATACCTTGCGGCTCGTATTGTTTGTTGACCATAATTCATGAATCCAGTCACCATAGGAAACATATTGTAGATATCCACGAATAAGTTGATGTTTCTTTCTCTTGTTTAAGAGAGGTTATGAGTCTAGAATACCATTATTGTATTGTGTTATTTATAGTGAAACAAGTTGGGAAGACGTTGTCAATAATAAATTACCTAGAGAAATAGGTAAAAGAAATTTCCATCCAAGATTTAATAGTTGGTCCATTCTCATCCTGGGTAAAGTCCATCTTGTTGTGATAGATATAAAAAGAAACAAATAAGCTTTAGCTAATGTAATAAAGATACCAATTGTCATTCCAAAGACTCTAGCAATTTGATTTATTCCGAAAAGTTCAGGAACAGATATGTATGGAATAGATAAATTCCACCCACCTAAATAAAGAATTGTTACAAATAATGAAGAAACTAAGAGATTTAGATAAGAAGCAATATAAAATAAACCATATTTGATACCAGAATATTCGGTTTGATAACCTGCTACTAATTCTTCTTCTGCTTCTGGTAAATCAAAAGGTAATCTCTCGCATTCTGCTAGAGAAGAAATTAGAAAAACGATAAACCCTATAGGTTGACGCCACATATTCCACCCCCAAAAACCATATTTTGACTGCGCCTCAACTATATCAACTGTACTTGAACTGTTCGATAATCATAGTCGATAATAACATAACATAACTGTTCGCACCGCTATTCCAAAACCGTACATGAGACCTTAGCTTCATACGGCTCCTCTATGGCCGCGTACAAATAAATGTAAGGACTGGTTCGGTATTATTATAGGTATCTTTGTGGGGTAGATAGAATAAAAATACCGTGTAGAGTCCCAAAAATTAGACCAATGGAATTCTGTCTGCTAGAATAAAAAAAAGGGCGCTTCCGAATTGATCTCATCCCTTATAATTAAATCTTCCGTAATAACTTAATCTTTCAATAAAATACTCGTTATATCAAGAGATAAAAAGAATTAGACATTCTTTACTGAATCATAAAGAATAAGAATTTCATATATACATATATATTTGGTATAGATGTAGGAAAAAATAAATAAAGATCTTTTTTATATTCTATTTCTTTTGTTCCTGTTCTTCTTTCTCATAAGAGGTATTCCTGAGAATAAAGGATTAATTCGTTCTTGATAGTTATTTCTTGAATCAGTGACTAGGAGCATACTCTAGATCGGAATCGTGGGGAAGTACTGCTTGATCATTTCTACCAACTTAAAGCCCCTATCATCTTATGATTCGTTTTATGTGGAAATACCTCTTTTTTGATACCTTACATTATCTCCATTACTAATCCTTTGTGTACCTTGGTGTTCCTAACCGTCCACTGATTTTTGATTGATCTCCTGTATGGTAATACATACAAGACAGTAATCCCATACAGTTGATCTTTTGTACCCGCTTCAAGATATGAGAGAATCTCAATCTTGGGATAAAGAGTTTATACTCCTTAATGTTTACTTCTGCTTTATTCTTGTATATAGGGAATGAGATTTTATCTTTTTACTACACATTGATAAGCTGTTTTGTTTTACTCATATAACTATCTGGTTTAACTCATCGACCTGAATAACTCTGATGAATAAAAAAATAAAAATATCTATATCTATCCAATACATTAATTCCTCTTTCCTTTATTTCATTTTGAGGTCAAAATTCATGTTCTAACGAATCACACGTAGAGATATTGATAACACACATAGAGTTAATGGTATTTCATAACTAATAGATTGAGCCGCAGCTCGCAAGCCACCTAAAAAAGAGTATTTATTATTCGATACATATCCTGATATAAGAAGCCCAATAGGAGCAATACTTGAAATGGAGATCCATAAAAAAACACCTATACTGAGATCAGCTAAAACAAGTCGATACCCAAAAGGAATTATTAAATAACTTAATACAATTGATATGACTGCTATAGACGGTCCGATACTAAACAAACGAATATCTCCTCTAGATGGTAGGAGGTCCTCTTTAAAAAGTAATTTAGTCCCGTCCGCTAGAGCTTGAAGAATTCCCAACGGGCCGGCATATTCGGGTCCAATACGTTGTTGTATTGCTGCGGATATTTCTCTTTCTAACCATACAATTACTAGTACTCCTATTATGATTCCCAATATAAGGGTCAAAGCAGGGATAAATAGCCATATGAGTCCATAGACTTCTTTTAAGGATTCTGATTTAGAAAAATAATTGATAGTTTGTGCTTCTGTTGCGCCAATTATCATTTCAACGGTCAACTTCTCCCATAATGATATCTATACTACCTAGTATTGTCATGATATCAGCCAATTTCATTCTTTTAATTAGCTGAGGAAGAATTTGCAAATTGATAAAACCGGGCGGACGAATTTTCCATCTCCAGGGGAAAACACTATTATCTCCTATCAAATAAATTCCTAATTCTCCCTTTGGGGCTTCTACTCTTACATAAAGTTCTTGTTTCGACAATTCAAAATTAGGCGAAGGTTTTTTACTAATGAATCTATATTCAAAATCATTCCATTCGGAATTCCTTGCTCTATCTAAGCGCCGAATTTCTAAATTCTCATAGGGTCCTCCGGGAATTCCTTCTAAAGACTGTTGAATAATTTTAATGGATTCCCTCATTTCGCCAATTCGTACTAAATAACGAGCTAATGAATCCCCTTCTTTTTGCCATTGGACTTCCCAATCAAATTCATTGTAACATTCATAATGATCAACTTGACGAAGATCCCATTGGATCCCAGAAGCTCGTAACATGGGTCCTGATAAGCCCCAATTTAGTGCTTCTTCTCCACCAATAATGCCCACTCCTTCAACTCGTTCCAAAAAAATGGGATTCTGCGTAATAAGTTTTTCATATTCAACAACATTCGTTAAAAAATAATCGCAGAAATCTAAACATTTATCTATCCAACCATGAGGTAGATCAGCGGCTATTCCTCCGATGCGGAAATAATTATGCATCATTCGCATACCTGTGGCAGCTTCGAATAGATCATATAGCAATTCTCTCTCTCTGAAAATATAGAAAAAGGGAGTCTGCGCACCGATATCCGCCATAAAAGGCCCAAGCCATAACAAATGCGAAGCTACACGACTCAGCTCTAGCATAATTACTCTGATATAGCTGGCCCTTTGGGGTACTTGAACATTTCCCAATTGTTCTGGTGCATTTACTGTTATTGCTTCGGTGAACATAGTAGCTAAATAATCCCAACGTGTTACATAAGGAAGATATTGTATAATTGTTCGGTTTTCCGCTATTTTTTCCATCCCTCTGTGTAAATAGCCCAATACGGGGTCACAGTCAATAACATCTTCACCGTCGAGAGTTATAATAAGTCTAAGAACACCATGCATCGATGGGTGATGAGGGCCCATATTGACTATCATTAGATCTTTTCTTGTAGCCGGTACAGTCATATCTTTTCTTTCCTAATTCATTATTCCATGAATTTCTCAAAACGAGGTTTATAAAAATAAAAACCTAAAAAAAATTTTAAAATGAATCCTCAAAATTAACGAGTTTTTAGCTCCCGAATATCTAACTGACTAATTAATTTTTTATAACTTACTCTATTTTTCTTTGACAAATAAGCCAACAGCCGTTGACGTTTTCCCAGAATTTTTCGTAGACCTCTTTGAGATAAAAAATCTTTTTTGTGCAATTCCAAATGCGAGGTGAGTCTCCGTATTTTATTGGTGAAACTGAATATTTGAAATTCAACAGACCCTTTGTTTTCTTCTTTTTCGTCTTGCAGAATAACTGAAATGAATGAATTTTTGACCATAAAAAAATTCGTCTATCTTTTTATTTTTTATAGATTTTACCGATCAGGAAAAATAATAATTATTATTATATTATGTTATGATTATATCAGTCATTTTAATCTGATATAAACAAAAGTTTAGATTTATTCATACTTTTTTATTCTATCGAAATCCCATTTTTATTTCAAACATAAAATAGGATTTCGATAGAATAAAATATAATACATTTACACATTCACGAAAGAGAGTGATTTTTTTTTACTTAAAAAGATTCCACTAATTTATTTTTCCTAAATCCAAAAATAAATAAATATCATGTACTAAAATGTAACATATGCATATGTACATCTTTCGCCATATATCAAATATGTTATGTCAGGTGATATATAGGAAATCTAATAATAGTTTATTAACTTATTCTGGATTGGGGATACATATATATCCTTGACATACTAAAACGACTGCTGTTATGGGTATCAAACCAGTAACGATTCATACAAGCTAAATCCTCTAATCGGTAATTAGGCCAAAGAAATAATTTTAATTTAATAAAGTTGTTTGCATCTCTATTAAGATGCTTGTCCTCATTAAAAAATTGTCCACAGTTTATTATTTTGTTTTCGTTGCAAAATTGTGGATTTTTACCTATATCATTCCAATTCCAGAAATTGAAACAAATTAGAGTTCTTAACTCTCTCCGACGTCGATGAGATAAAATATGTTCAGGAACAAGAAAATTATAATTATTTTTTTTTTCTTCATTCACAGGCATATCGCTATGTTGTGCAATGGATTTGTCTAAATTATTCTTATCAACATTTCGTTTTTTTATGAATTTTTTATTAGTTTTAACTTTATCAACTAATGAAATACTTATGGTTTGATAGATAATAAATTGCCCATCCCTTTTTATAGATAAACGAACTGGTTCGATAATTAATATTCCTCTTTTTATCAATTCTGTAAGAGCAAGATCCTTTTGAATCAGCATTACATCCAGACACATTTCTCCTCTTTGAATCGAGGCTATAGTAATTTGCTTTGCATTTGTCAATCTAAGTAAGAGACAATATACCTTAATATTATTGATCATTCTTTGACTCAAAGAATCATCCCATCTTAATTGAAAAAGTAAATATTTTTTTAGTAATAAATCTAGTTCTGCTTCCTTGATCTTCTTAGATTCTTTTTTATTTCTACGTTTTTTAATGTCTGATCCCGCGCGATTCTCTTCAACATCTTTTTTTTCGTTTTGTTTTCCTAGATCATATCCAAGATATTTTGGATATTGTTGTTTGTTTTTTTCTTGGTTAGAATTTTCTAAATCAATATATTCTTTTTGATTAGATAATATGGGAAGGTTTTTTTTTTTTATGTTGATGCTTTCATATTGACTAATCTTTTCATTTTTATGAAAATCTAAAAGAAGAAATTGGATTGGTATAATCCATGGTTGAATTTTATATGTTTCAAAAAGTAGCGCAAATTCTGGTAAGAACCCAGATTTTAGTTTTGCTATGGTAGAATTATGATATAACCTTTTTTGATTCATTCCCATCCAATCAAAAAAGTTTTTTTTTTTTTTATATAAATTGATTTCTTTATGAAATGAAATATCTTTCTTTTTCATTTTGTTTTTATACTTATTAGTTTGAGTCTTAGTATTTTTATTAATCTTGATACCAATATGCGCATTGGTCCAAGTCTCGATATCAATATTTTTTATAAGACAAAAATGGAGAATTTTACAATCAAAATATTTTCTATCCCGATTTATATTCGTATCAATAGGATATCTTTCCTCTAGATAATCACTAATAGTTGTACTTACCAATAGATAAAATGCGTTGGATTTCGATGTATTGAAATTATATAGATATGGAATTTCCCGGTTCTCCTTTACTTGTACTGTTGATCCATAAAAATAGGAGTTTTTCTTATCCCCATAATTAATATATTCATAATTCATATATTTATGTGATAAAAGATCATATCTGTAGTGTTTTTTAACCAATTTTTTTTTTTTTTTTGTGAACGAAATCGTTACGGAATAATCTTCTTTTACATAATGACTTAATTGGTCTTTTTTGTTTTCATATGAATTAAATTTAATTGAGTCTTTATTTTTAATCATACGAAGTTGATTGACTCTATTTCGCCATTTTTTCGGGACTAATCGAGACCATTTGATCCGGGAAAAATTGTATTGATAAAAACCCTTTAACCAGTTTTTCCAGTCATTCATTCCAGACTTTTTAATTTTATTATGCCTTGATTTGTAATCAAATAGTCCTCGTGTTATACAATAATCCTTTATTTTATCCCTAAGATAATAATGGGTTTCATGATCTTGAAATATATATTTCAAGTTATACTTATTAAGTAATTGGGTTTGTGATAATTTGTAAAATACATATGCTTGAGACAAGCAAGTATAACTATTTAAATTTTTATTACTAATATTAGTATTTGAAACCCACTTTTTTATAGTTGAAATGAAGTTCATTCTATTTGGATTTATTTCATCAATTTTTTCTTGATTTGTTTCATGGTTGTAAGTGTATTTATTGATAATTTCTTTTTTTGATTCAAAAAAAAGTTGTATATTGATTCGGGGAATGTTTATGGCACATAGCAAGATATCCATGTATATTTTTTCAATGAAAAATTTTATAAAAAAATGTGATTTACGTATTAATCGTATATTGTTTCTTTTTAATATCTGCCAACTAGATTTCTGTGATTCTGATCCTTTTCTTTTATCATCAAAGGTTAAAACTGTTTTTTTATTGTCTTTTGTAATTTGTTCTATTTGATTCTTGGTTGTGATTATCCTATCATAAAGATCTTTCATTTTTTTTTCTATGAGTGAATAATTTGTCCAATTCATAGATCGAATTGGTATGGTCCCTTCATGGTTAATTTTTTTATTTATTTTTGAATCTTTTCCATTTTTATTTGGTTTATAGACTTTCACCTTCTTCAATTCAAATGAAAAAATCGGATTGACTTTTTCTTTCATTATTCGCTTTATAACAAGAGCTGTTTTTATGACCCATTCTTTTTTTTCTTTTAAAATTTGTAGAGACCATTTTCCTCTTTCCTTTAAGACCCTTAGAACGAGAAAAATTTGTTTTTTTAGCTTTCTAATTTTTATTTTGAATTCTTTAAAAATGGGGTCAAAAAAAGAAAGTTGTTTTCGGGGAGAACCAAAGGGAAGTTCCGTTTCCATTCCCCATACTGTTAAAAAAGAAAAATTGTCTTTTTTTACTTGTTTTTTCATTGAATCTATATAATGAGATCGTACCTTAGATTTTTGTCTTCGCCAAGGTTTCAGACAAAAAGGAAATAAAATCTTTATCTGAATTCCGTCTGTTAACCAATCTTTTGGAAATTCTGTTTCTGATAATTGAACACCATTATAGGTGCACTTAATGTGCATTTCTCGATTCCATTTCTTCAAATCCTCGTACCATTCAGGAAATTGGAATAATAACATACGGCCCATATTTTTAGCTATTATCAATGAAGGTAATACAATATATTTTCTAAGAAAAGATTGTGTTACTAACATCAAACCTCTTATAACTTGAGCAAATGGAATGCTATCCCAAGTTTCTGCTATTGTTATTCGCTCATTTTCCTCTTTTTTTTCCTGTTCTTTTGCCCCTTCTTTATCAAAATCAAAAGAAGAATCGGAAATTTGCGATTCTGATTCTTTACCGACTCCATTTCTAAAAATGAAATTCATAATTTCAGAAAGATCAAAAGAATCAAAAAAAAATGTTTTGTTTAGTCGATCCAAAAAAAGCGGGGAATTAGCATTTGCTTGAAACATTTCCCAAGTAACCGTTTTGCGTCTTTGAGCACGCATGGATCCTTTTATTATATCTCGACGAAAATCTGATTGTTGCGAGTAACGTATCAAAGCCACTTCTTCTGCTTCATCATTATTACTAGTATTAATAATACTAGTAACAGAATTAGTATTCTGATTGTTATCAGTAAAAATTAACACCTGTTTGGCTTTTCTTGAACGAATCTCATGATCTTCCGTCGATTCTTCCTCATCTTCTTCCTCCGGCTCTTCAATAAAAAAATCATCGGTTAATTTGTATGA